CGGAAGAATCAAAAAATTACCTCAGTTCCAAATCTTAAACGAAACCTATATAAAAAATAATATAGGAGGTTCTTGGATAAACAAGATTCATGGTATACTTCTGAAGATTAATTATCACAAATTTGAGCAAACAATAGAAAAATTTAATATAAAATCTTTAGATAAAAAATTTTATTTTTTTTCCGAACCCCAAGAAGATAAAATTAATTCAGAAGAAGAGATAAAAATATTCAAATTTTTATTTGATGTCGTGATAATGAATAGCAACGATCAAACTCTTATAAAAAATTTACTTGATTTCCATGAAATCAAGAAAAAAGTTCCTCGATGGTCATACAAATTAAAAAGTGAGTTGGAAGAATTGGAAGGCGAAACTGAAGAAAATGTACCTATGGAGCCTGGAATTCGTTCACGAAAAGCAAAACGTGTAGTGGTTTTTACTGATAAAGAGCCGCATAACGAGATTTATACTAATCTCAAGGATAATAAAAATTCTGATCAAAAAAATGAAATGGCTTTGATCCGTTATTCACAACAATCTGATTTTCGTCGAGAGATAATTAAAGGATCCATGCGTTCCCAAAGGCGTAAAACTGTTATTTGGGAATTTTTTCAAGCAAAAGTACATTCCCCCCTTTTTTTTGATAGAATAGATAAACTTTTTTTTTTTTCTTTTGATATATGGGGGCTAAAAAAAAAAATTATTAGAAATTTCATGTGGAAAAAAAAAAAAAAAAAAATTGAAAAAAAAGAAGAAGAACAATCAAAAATAGAAGAAAAAAAACGGATAGAAATTGCAGAAACTTGGGATAGCTTCCTATTTGCTCAAATAATAAGAGGTTCTCTCTTAGTAACTCAATCTATTCTTAGAAAATATATTATATTACCTTTATTGATAATAATTAAAAATAGCGTCCGTATGTTATTATTTCAATTTCCCGAGTGGTCCGAGGATTTAAAGGATTGGAAACGTGAAATGCATGTTAAATGCACTTATAATGGGGTTCAACTGTCCGAAACAGAATTTCCAAGAAACTGGTTAACGGATGGTATTCAGATAAAAATCCTATTTCCTTTTTATCTTAAACCTTGGCATAAATCTAAATTTCAAACATCTAGGAAGGCTCGACTAAAAAAAACAAAAGAAAAAGTAGAAAAAAACGATTTTTGTTTTTTAACAGTTTGGGGGATGGAAACCGCACTACCGTTTGGTTCTGCCCAAAAAAAGCCCTCTTTTTTTGAACCTATTTCTAAAGAATTAAAAAAAAGAATAAAAAAACTCAAAACTAAGTCTTTTCTGTTTTTAAGTATTTTCAAAGAAAGAGCAACAATTTTCCTAAAAGTCGCAAAAAAAATTAAACACTGGATTATCAAAAACTTTCTTTTTATAAAAGGAAAAATGAAAGACCTTTCAAAACGAAATCTAATTCCATTATTTGGCCTGAGAATATATGAATTAAATGAAACTAAAAAAGATTCAATAATGAGTAATCAGATGATTCATGAACTATCTGTTCAAAATAAATCCACGGAGTGGATAAATTCTTCACTCAGCGAAAAAAAAAAAAAAAATTTGATTGATAGAATAAAGACAATCAGAAATCAAATAGAAGAAATTTCAAAAGAAAAACAAAACCTAACAAATAGTTGTAACAAATCGCGTTATGGTTATAAAAAAATTAAGTCATCAAAAAAATTTTGGCAGACATTCAAAAGACAAAATACCCGATTAATTCGTAAATCTGTTTTTTTTATAAAATTTTACATCGAACAACTGTCTATAGCTATTTTTCTAGGTATCATTAATATTCCAAGAATTACTACACAACTTTTTTTTGAATCAACAAAAACAATTATTGATAAATATATTTACAAGAATGAAGAAACTGGAGAAAAAAAAAAAAAAAAAAATACCATTTATTTTATTTCGACTATAAAAAATTTAATATCAAAAAAAAATTTTTTTAGTTATGACCTACGCTCTTTATCACAAGCATATGTATTTTACAAATTATCAAAAATTCAAGTTAGTAACTTTTCAAAATTAAAGGCTGTTCTTGAATATAACATATGCATAACATCCTTTTTTGTTAAGAATCAAATAAAGGTTTTTTTTCAAGAACAAGGAATCTTTCATTATGAATTAAAAGATAAAACACTTTTAAATTCCGAAGTAAATCCATGGAAAAACTGGTTACGAAGTCATTATCAATACAATTTACCTCAGGTTGCGTGGGCTAGATTAGTAACCCAAAAATGGAAAAAGAAAATAAATGAAGACTCGCTAGTTCTAAAGCCAAGTTTAACCAAAGAGGATTCATATGAAAAAAACAAAGTTGATAATTACAAAAAACAAAATTTTTTTGAAGCCGACTCGTTATTAAATCCAAAACATAATTTAAAAAAAGATTATATATATAATCTTTTTTGCTACAAATCTATTCATTCTACAGAAAAAAATTTTTTTGACATGTCTATAGGTATTACTCTAGATAATTGTTTAATCTCTTTTTTTCTAGAAAAATATAATATTCGGGGTATGGGGGACATCCGGCATAGAAAATATTTGGATTGGAGAATTCTAAACTTTTGGTTTAGAAAAAAATTAAATATTGAGCCCTGGATTGATACCAAGAGTCAAAAAAAATATATTAAGACTAAAGTTCAGAATTATCAAAGAGTTGATAAAATAACTAAGACGGGTCTTGCCAATAAAAAAAGAAACTTTTTTGATTGGATGGGAATGAATGAAGAAATAATAAATCGTCGTATAACAAATTTTGAATTTTTTTTCTTTCCAGAATTTTTTTTTTTTTCTAGTACATATAAAAAGAAACCTTGGGTGATACCAATTAAATTACTTCTTTTCAATTTTAATGAAAACAAAAATGTTAATAAAAAGATCACTGGAAAGAAAAAAGGTTTTATACGATCAAATGAAAAAAAATCCCCTCGATTTTATAATCTAAATAAAGAAGAAAAAGAATCGGCGGGTCAAGGAGAGCTTGAATCAGATAAAGAAAAAAAAAGAAATCCTGAACCAGCTATATCAAACCAAGAAAAAAATATTGAAGAAAATTATGCGGAATCAAAGATAAAAAAACGTAAAAATAAAAAACAATACAAAAGTAATACAGAAGCGGAACTCGATTTATTTCTCACAAGGTATTCGCGTTTTCAATTGCGATGGAATTGTTTTTTTAATCAAAAAATTCTCAATAATGTAAAAGTATACTGTCTCTTGGTTAGACTAAAAAATCCAAACGATATAGTGATATCTTCTATTGAAAGAGGGGAGATGAGTCTAGACATTCTAATGATTGAGAAGAATTTCACTTTTGCAAAATTAATGAAAAAAGGCATTTTTATTATTGAACCTGTACGTTTGTCTGTAAAAAACGATGGACAACTTATGATATATAGAACCATAGATATTTCATTGGTTCATAAAAAAAAAAAAAATTATGATTTCTTTGGTCCGGAAAATATTCTATCCCCTAAACGACGTAGAGAATTTCGAATTCTAATTTGTTTCAACTTAAAAAAAAAAAATACGAGGGATATAAATTCAAGATTTGATAAGAATATTCAAAACTGGACCACAGTTTTGCATAAAAAGAAAGATCTTGATAAGGATAAAAAAAACCTCATTAAATTAAAATCCTTTCTTTGGCCCAACTTTAGATTAGAAGATTTAGCTTGTATGAATCGCTATTGGTTTAATACTACTAACGGAAATCGTTTCAGTATGATAAGAATACATATGTATACACGATTTAAAATTCATTAATGATAGATCCTTTTTACTATATATAATATATAAGTTACAGTATATGAAAACAACTGTATGCACAAATATGAGGGATTGTTTTAAATTCAATCTTTATACATGAGATTAATTTAATCAATGACGTAGATACCAATCAGAACAGATACATAAATAAATTAAAAGAATCCTCCTTTTTAGATCTAAATTTAGACTTTTTAATAAAATTAAGAATAAAAAGTTGCTAATTAAATTCAGATCCTTGTACAAAAAAAAATACCACTATTATTACTGATCAGTAAAACTCATATCTTTAAATTCATATAAAAAAGGGAAGGATTTCTTTTTATGATAAAAAATACATTCATTTCATTTCAAGAAAAAAAAGAAGAAAGCAGGGGATCTGTTGAATTTCAAGTATTCAGTTTCACTAATAAGATACGAAGACTTACTTCACATTTGGAATTGCACAGAAAAGATTTTTTATCTCAGAGGGGTCTACGAAAAATTCTGGGAAAACGTCAACGACTGCTGGCTTATTTGTCAAAAAAAAATAGAGTACGTTATAAAGAATTAATTAATCAGTTGAATATTCGGGAATTAAAAACTCGTTAAATTACAAAATTGTGAATTAATTAATTTTTTAGATATTTAATTTTTTCATAAACTTATTTTTCAGCAATATAATTCATGCTAGAACGAATCAAGGAAAAACTTATGAAGAGACCTGTTACAGGAAAAGATCTTATGATAGTCAATATGGGACCTCACCACCCATCCATGCATGGTGTTCTTCGCTTAATTGTTACTCTAGACGGCGAGGATGTTGTTGACTGTGAACCCATATTGGGTTATTTACACAGGGGAATGGAAAAAATTGCAGAAAACCGGGCAATTATACAATATTTACCTTATGTAACGCGATGGGATTATTTAGCTACTATGTTTACAGAAGCAATAACAGTAAATGGACCAGAACAATTGGGAAATATTCAAGTTCCTAAAAGGGCCAGCTATATCAGAGTAATTATGCTGGAATTGAGTCGTATAGCTTCTCATCTGTTATGGCTCGGCCCTTTTATGGCAGATATTGGTGCACAGACTCCTTTTTTCTATATTTTCAGAGAACGCGAATTTATATATGATCTATTCGAATCTGCCACCGGTATGAGAATGATGCATAATTTTTTTCGTATTGGAGGAATTGCGGCTGATTTACCTTATGGTTGGATAGATAAATGCTTGGATTTTTGTGATTATTTTTTAACCGAGGTTGTTGAATATCAAAAACTGATTACACGAAATCCTATTTTTTTAGAACGGGTTGAAGGAGTTGGGATTATTGGTGGGGAAGAAGCAATAAATTGGGGTTTATCCGGACCAATGCTACGCGCATCCGGAATACCATGGGATCTTCGTAAAGTTGATCGTTATGAGTCTTACGATGAATTTGAATGGGAAATTCAATGGCAAAAACAAGGGGATTCATTAGCTCGTTATTTAGTACGACTTAGCGAAATGACAGAATCCATAAAAATTATTCAACAGGCTCTGGAAGGACTTCCGGGAGGTCCCTATGAGAATTTAGAAAGCAGAGGCTTTGATAAAAAAAGGAATCCAGAATGGAATGATTTTGAATATCGATTCATTAGTAAAAAACCTTCTCCTACTTTTGAATTATCGAAACAAGAACTTTATGTAAGAGTTGAAGCCCCAAAAGGGGAGTTGGGAATTTTTCTCATAGGAGATCAAAGTGGTTTTCCTTGGAGATGGAAAATAAGACCACCGGGTTTTATTAATTTGCAAATTCTTCCTGAACTAGTTAAAAGAATGAAATTGGCTGATATTATGACGATACTCGGTAGCATAGATATAATTATGGGAGAAGTTGATCGTTAAAATGATAATTTATGCAACAGAAGTACAAACTATAAATTCTTTTGTTAGATTGGAATCTTTAAAAGAGGTCTACGGACTAATATGGATGTTTGTCCCTATATTTTCTCTTGTATTGGGAATCATAACAGGTGTACTAGTAATTGTGTGGTTAGAAAGAGAAATATCTGCCGGGATACAACAACGTATTGGACCTGAATACGCTGGCCCGTTGGGAATTCTTCAAGCCCTAGCCGACGGGACAAAACTACTTTTTAAAGAAGATCTTCGTCCAGCTAGAGGAAATAGCCCTTTATTTAGTATTGGACCGTCGATAGCAGTTATCTCAATTTTACTAAGTTATTCAGTAATTCCCTTTAGCAATAACCTTGTTTTAGCGGATCTTAATATCGGTATTTTTTTATGGATTGCCATCTCAAGTATTGCTCCTATTGGACTTCTTATGTCAGGATATGGATCAAATAATAAATATTCTTTTTTAGGTGGTCTGCGAGCTGCTGCCCAATCGATTAGTTATGAAATACCATTAACTCTATGTGTTTTATCAATATCTCTACGTGCGATTCGTTGAAATATAAACCTTTTTACTATTACGTTTCTTATAGAATAGACGAATAAGTTAAAAACGGAATATATATATTTATTTTTTGGTTAATCTTAATAAAATGAATTTGATAGTTATATATGAGTGAAAAAAACTGCTCAGAAATTAGCAGTAAAAAAAATTGAGTCTCATTTCCTATGTACAAAGGTTAAACGGAAATAAAAATAATCGTAATAATCACTTTACCCCAAGGTTGGTTGATTTAGTCATCCTGGCTTGAAGCGGGTTCAAAATATTAACCGTATGGCGTTTTCACTATCAGTTATATAGATTAACATACATGTATTACAAAGTGAGCGGCAATTAGGTAAAAGTGAGTGGATGGTTAGAAACACCAAAATACACAAAGAATTTGTAATAGAGATTAAACAAATTGCAAAGGATATTTATGCATACCATAAGATAACAAAAAAAGAAGATTAATTGGGGCTTGAAATTAGTAGAAATGATCAGACAGTACTCCCCAAGATTCCGATTCAGAGTATGCTCCTATCCACCGATAAATGTAATGACTATCAGAAACGAAATAATCTTTTATTTTTTAAGTCCACCAACTTTTTTATAAAAAAGGAAAGAAGAATAGGAACGAAACAAGGATAGTTTTTTCATATATTTCGAAAATAAAATAGAATTTCTGTCATGAATAATAAACTAATAGGATGTCTAATTCTTTTTCGTAATTGAAAACCACGATGGGCGGAAATACTTTTTTTTTTTTTTTACAAGGAGTTTTTTATTAAAGGATTAAGTTATGACTCAACAAATAGAAATTAAAATTTGTAAAGGATGAGATGAATTCCGAAGCGCTTTTTTTTATTATTAGAATTTGAGCAGACAGAATTCCATTGGTATAATTCGGGACCCCAGATATATTTATATTTAATCTATTTTAGAACACATCATATCCATCTAAATAATACTAATCTGGTCCTTATATTTATTTCTGGCCCCCGAGGAGCCGTATGAGGCGAAGACCTCATGTACGGTTTTGTAATAGCGGTGAGAATAGTAATGTTATCACCGACTAGGATTATCTAACAGTTTAAGTACAGTTGATATAGTTGAGGCACAATCAAAATATGGTTTTTGGGGATGGAATTTGTGGCGTCAACCTATAGGTTTTATCATTTTTCTAATTTCTTCCCTAGCAGAATGCGAGAGATTACCGTTTGATTTACCAGAAGCGGAAGAAGAATTAATAGCAGGTTATCAAACTGAATATTCAGGTATCAAATTTGGTTTATTTTACGTTGCTTCTTATCTAAATCTATTAATTTCCTCGTTATTTGTGACAGTTCTATACTTAGGCGGTTGGAATATTTCTATTCCGTATATATCTATTCTGGAGCTATTTGAAAGGGATCAAACTTTTGGAACAACAATAGGTATCTTTATTACATTAGCTAAAACATATTTGTTCTTGTTCATTTCTATCGCAACAAGATGGACTTTACCTAGGCTAAGAATGGATCAACTACTAAATCTTGGATGGAAATTTCTTTTACCTATTTCCCTTGGTAATCTATTATTAACAACTTCTTTCCAACTCTTTTCACTATAAATTGAAAATGAATCCAATATATTCATTACTTGTTTTAAACAAGAGAAAGAAACAAAGATAAAATTATTTATAGATAATTACAATATGCTTCCTATGATAACCGGGTTCATGAATTATGGTCAACAAACCCTACGAGCTGCAAGGTATATTGGTCAAGGTTTCATGATTACCTTATCCCACACAAATCGTTTACCTGTAACTATTCAATATCCCTATGAAAAATTAATAACCTCGGAACGTTTCCGCGGACGAATACATTTTGAATTTGATAAATGCATTGCTTGTGAAGTATGTGTTCGAGTATGTCCTATAGATCTACCTGTTGTTGATTGGAAATTGGAAACGAATATTAGAAAAAAACGATTGCTTAATTACAGTATTGATTTTGGAATTTGTATATTTTGCGGTAATTGTGTTGAATATTGTCCAACAAATTGTTTGTCAATGACCGAAGAATATGAATTTTCAACTTATGATCGTCACGAATTGAATTATAATCAAATAGCTTTGGGTCGTTTACCAATGTCAGTAATTGACGATTACACTATTCGAACAATTTTAAATTCACCTCAAACAAAAAATGGGTAAACCCATTAAGTTTATTAAAAAAAGAATTCAAATTTTTTGAATTATATAAAGAATTTAATTAAAAACTTGTATTATATTTATATAATAATCTTAAGTATTAAGGCTCATTCTTTTAATATAATAAATTCGTAATTACTTTATTTAAACAGATAGGTTGAACACTTTAGCATAAAAAAGCGAAACTGTCTAATAATTGTATCTACATAAATTCATATCCATTAGATTATAATTTCACTCTATTAAAAACATATTAAAAAAAAATTCCCCGGTTAAATTAATAAGGTCATGAAAAGGGTTTCGATTTTTTTCTTATTTTAATAATATAATGGATTTGCCTGGACCAATACATGATTTTCTTTTAGTTTTTCTGGGATCCGGTATTCTAGTAGGAGGTCTGGGAGTGGTATTACTTCCCAACCCAATATTTTCGGCCTTTTCCTTAGGATTTGTTCTTGTTTGTATATCTTTATTGTATATTCTATCAAATTGCCATTTTGTAGCTGCTGCACAACTCCTTATTTACGTGGGGGCCATAAATGTTTTAATCATATTTGCTGTGATGTTCATGAATGATTCAGAATATTACACAAATTTCAATCTGTGGACCGTTGGGAATGGGATTACTTCGTTGGTTTGTACAACTATTCTTTTTTCATTAATTTCTACAATTCTCGATACGTCATGGTACGGGGTTATTTGGACTACAAGATTAAACCAGATTCTAGAGCAAGATTTAATAAGTAATAGTCAACAAATAGGAATCCATTTATCAACAGATTTTTTTCTTCCATTTGAACTTATTTCAATAATTCTTTTAGTTGCTTTGATAGGTGCAATTTCGGTGGCTCGTCAATAAAAAACGTTCAATTAGTAAAGACTAAAGAAAACTTTGTATATGTTATGATATTTTTTTTCGTTCATTCAATTAAATTTGATTGAATACTATTTAATATTTAAAATATATATATAAATATATATATTTTAAATATTTTTTTTTACCAAAATTTTACCTAAATATAGTTTTTATTCATACTTTTTTGTTATATTCTAGTTGATTGAATCCGGTGAATTATTGTTCATATTGAAATGAATCAAAATTGATAAGGAGTTGCTGAATGATACTCGAACATGTACTTGTTTTGAGTGCCTATTTATTTTTGATTGGTCTTTATGGATTGATCACGAGTCGAAATATGGTTAGGGCTCTTATGTGTCTTGAACTTATACTCAATGCAGTTAATATGAATTTCGTAACATTTTCTGATTTTTTTGATAATTCCCAACTAAAAGGGGATATTTTCTGCATTTTTGTTATAGCAATTGCAGCCGCTGAAGCAGCTATTGGATTAGCTATAGTTTCGTCAATTTATCGTAACAGAAAATCAACTCGCATCAACCAATCGACCTTATTAAATAAGTAGCATAAATAAAAAAAATTATATATTTTAATTTGCATATATATAATAAGGTATGACTTACTAGATTATATTTGTGAAAATATAAGAAATCAAAGTATTTTAGCCCCTTTTTTTAATCAATTGAGCCAGAATTCATTACAAAAATTCTATTAAAGGAAATCATTGCTTCATCTAGTATTTTAATATATTATTCAGTTAGAAGTTTACTAGATTGAAAATTTATGACATTCAAAAAACTATAGATCCTATGTCACATTCAGTAAAAATTTATGATACCTGTATAGGATGTACTCAATGTGTCCGAGCATGCCCTACAGACGTATTAGAAATGATACCTTGGGATGGATGTAAAGCTAAGCAAATAGCTTCCGCTCCAAGAACCGAGGACTGTGTTGGTTGTAAGAGATGTGAATCCGCCTGTCCGACGGATTTTTTGAGCGTTCGAGTTTATTTATGGCATGAAACAACTCGAAGCATGGGTCTAGCTTATTGATACGTTACCGAAAACCTCATTTGAATAAATTTGGAATAAATTTTATTCTTTTTTATTGACAAGTACTCGTACTCAAAAAAGTTAAATTATATTTTTTTATTTATATATTTTTTTTGAGTACGCGTTCTTTGGACCTGGTGTATCTTGTCTTTACCACGAATGATTTTCCTTGGTTAACAATAATTGTTGTTTTTCCAATATCTGCTGGTTCGTTAATGTTATTTCTCCCGCATAGGGGAAATAAAGTAAATAAATGGTATACTATATGCATTTGTATCTTAGAACTTCTTCTAACGACCTACGCTTTTTGTTATAATTATAAAATGGACGATCCATTAATTCAACTGTCCGAAGATTATAAATGGATAAATTTTTTTGATTTTTACTGGAGAATGGGAATAGATGGACTTTCTATAGGAACAATTTTACTGACGGGATTTATTACTACTTTAGCTACGTTAGCGGCTTTTCCTGTTACTCGGGATTCCCGATTATTTCATTTCCTGATGTTAGCAATGTACAGCGGTCAAATAGGATCATTTTCTTCTCGGGATATTTTACTTTTTTTCATCATGTGGGAATTAGAATTAATTCCCGTTTATCTACTTTTATCCATGTGGGGTGGAAAGAAACGTCTGTATTCAGCTACAAAATTTATTTTATACACTGCAGGAAGTTCTATTTTTTTATTAATAGGAGTTTTAGGTATAAGTTTATATGGTTCGAACGAACCAACATTAAATTTAGAACTATTAGCTAATCAATCCTATCCTGTCACACTCGAAATACTTTTTTATATTGGATTTCTTATTGCTTTTGCCGTCAAATCACCGATTATACCTTTACATACTTGGTTACCTGACACCCACGGCGAGGCACATTACAGTACCTGTATGCTTCTCGCTGGAATCTTATTAAAAATGGGAGCATATGGGTTGGTTCGAATCAATATGGAATTATTACCTCACGCTCATTCTATGTTTTCTCCTTGGTTGATGGTAGTCGGTACAATCCAAATAATTTATGCAGCTTCAACATCTCCTGGTCAACGTAATTTAAAAAAGAGAATAGCCTATTCTTCTGTATCTCATATGGGTTTTATAATTATAGGTATTGGTTCTATAACGGACCCTGGACTTAATGGAGCTATTTTACAAATAATCTCTCATGGATTTATTGGCGCTGCACTTTTTTTCTTGGCAGGAACTAGTTATGATAGAATTCGGCTTGTTTATCTTGATGAAATGGGTGGAATGGCTATCTCCATTCCAAAGATATTTACAATGTTTACTATCTTATCGATGGCTTCCCTTGCATTACCGGGCATGAGTGGTTTTGTTGCAGAATTAATCGTTTTTTTTGGAATAATTACCAGCCAAAAATATTTATTAATTTCAAAAATTTTAATTATTTTTGTAATGGCAATTGGAATGATATTAACTCCTATATATTTATTATCTATGTCACGCCAAATGTTCTATGGATACAAGTTAATTCATGTCAAAAACTTTTCTTTTTTTGATTCTGGACCCCGAGAGTTATTTCTTTCAATCTCTATTCTTCTACCAATAATAGGTATTGGGATTTATCCTGATTTTGTGCTCTCATTAGCAAGTGACAAGGTCGAATCCATTTTATCTAATTATTTTTATGGCTAGTTTTCAGGAAATAAAAATAATTAGATAAAATGGATTGTAATCAGAAGTCTTTGGTCTTTGTATTGTGAGAACCTTTTGAATCATTGTACTACTTGATTCAAAAGGTTCTTTATTATTTACTACTAAAACTAAATTAGATTTCTTAACTTATATTAAGTTATATATAGATACTATTCTTTTTTATTTGGATTCCTTTATTTTTTGGTTAATGTTTTATTTAATTCGATGTAAATGAACCATAACTATGTAAACCAATTCCTAAAAGATTGACGCCAAAATAGCATATCCAAATTAAAAGAAAGCCTATAGAAGCCACAATTGCAGAATTTATACCCCTAACATTCCTATTTGTTTTAATATGTAAATAAATTGCGAATATGGTCCAAGTAATAAACGCCCAAGTTTCTTTTGGATCCCAATTCCAATATGAACCCCACGTCTCATTAGCCCATACAGCTCCTGAAAGAATGCCGACGGTTAAAAAAATAAATCCAAGACTAATAATACGAAAACTCCAAAAATCTAATTGTTCAATCAATTGATACCTATAATAATTTCGAGAAAAACTAAAATTAATGTTTTGTTGTAGTAAAATAGAATTTCTTTCATTTATGTCGTAAAGTACATCAAAAGAAAATAATTCATTTAATAAATTATTTTCTTTTTTTTTCTTTTTCCAAAAAGTAGGGCCAACTTTGCGAAATGTAATGACTAGAAGAGCTATTGATAATAATGATCCGCATAACAGAGCGCCATAGCCTAATATCATCATACTTACGTGCATCATTAACCACTGGGACTGTAGAGCTGGTACTAATATTGCAGACTGAGGCATTTTGTTTAAAAGACCTGAAGTAGCAAAACCCTGAATAAAAATAGCACTTGGCGCAGTTATTGCGTTTAGGTGATTTTTTTTTTTATTATTAAAATAGGAAACAATATGAATAATTGAAAAAGCCCACGAAAGAAAAATTAATGATTCATATAAATTACTTAATGGAAAATGTCCTGAATAAATCCAACGAGTGAATAATAATCCTGTGATACCAAAAAACGTAATTACGATTCCTTTATCTGATGAATCAAAAAATCCTATGATTTCATCTAAATTAACTAATAAAGTTAAAAAATAAATTGTCAGTACAATAGAAACGACCGAAAAAGATATATGAGTTAATATATGCTCTAAAATTGAAAAAATCATAAACAATTTGTTAAAAATTAATAAATTAATACTAGGTTTTACCCGATTTTCGAAAAAAGTCGGGTATTAGTTTGATTATAAAACTTATAATATAATATCTCTTTTATAAGATCTTATGCCGCTACTCGGACTCGAACCGAGATGCTATAGCACTGCTTCCTAAGAGCAGCGTGTCTACCAATTTCACCATAGCGGCAACTTGTTCAAAACAATACTAACAAGTTTTTATTCAATCGTCGAGATTAAAATATAAATAAAGAGGCCAATTCAATGGAATTTACAATTGATTTCATGAATAAAAACCTGTTTAAATAGGTTTTTGGGGTTTTAATTCAATTAAGATCTTTTTTTTTTTACCTGAGTTTGTTTAAATTTTTTAAATTAACTTTTTGTACTTTCTTTTTTTTATAGAATACAATAAAAATTTCTTTTTCTAAAAATTAAAACTTCGACAAAATACTTAGAAATTTTAAATAAAATAAGATTTGCCTAATTGCTCAAGATAACAAAAAGAATTATCAAACCATCCGTTTTGCTACATCGTTTTATATTGTACAAACAGTACAAACATAAGATTTTTTGATCACTTAGAAATAATATATTATTATTATTTATTATTATCTAATATTAACTTGTTTTTGATTTCGCTTAAAGATCTTGTATTTCCTTTTAACGAGTAAATACAAGATCTTTTTTTATTATTGCATCAAGTTAGTGATGGGGAAAATAAGAATCCCTTGTTTGTAAAAAAAAATGTTAACCTTTATTTTTATCTATATATTTTCTTTTTGTTCCTCTTTTGGTTCCTAATTTATTTTTTTTCTAAAAAATTCGTTTTTTTGTTAGGATAATTCTAATTATTATAGTGTTTTTTATTTATTTTGTTGTACAAAAAAACTTTTTGAATTACCTGTAGAAAGTGATTTACCTAACGAAAAAGCTTTCAACGATGTCCAATATCCCTTCCTTTTCCAAATTTTTTTACGAATACGCTTTTTCGAGATAGAAGTACGTTTTTTTGGAACTGCCATTCAAAAATGAAAAAAAGTTTTTCAGTGGTATAATTGGATGTCAAAGACATTTATTATGCTATTCTTTCGTACTCCATATTGAGTTTTTTCTTTAAAATTTTATTATATATTATTTTCAAAAAAAACATTCAAAAGTTTAAAACCCAATGGTTTTTTACTTTTTTTTTTTTTTATTCAAATTTTATTTTATTTAACGTTTGAAATCCGTACGAGAGTGCTCATTTAATTAATCTCTACTGATAAATTATATTATCAATAAAATTCTGAAATTATAATAATCTTTCTTGCAAAAAAAAAGATCACTTAGTGTACTGGAAGACAGTCACTAAATTCCAAAATTAAAATTAATTCCTTAATAATTCTAAATTATCAAACTCAAATAAAATTTTTATGTAAAGTTTTTTTCTTATATAATTAATATTAAGTCTTTTTTTGTCGTGTAAATCTTTGTTCTATTCTTAATATATGTATATAAATTATTGTAGTACGGAATTATAATTAACTTTTTCTATATCTGTAGAAAATCAAAATTTTATTTATTTTATTATTTGATTTTTTAGTAGTAATAAAAAAAGACAAATAATTTTTTTTTTCAATAGCTTAGTAATATTATTTAATCACTTATAATTTTTTGATTTGAATATATATTTATTTTCAAAGATTTATGAAGGATTATACTAATTCAAAAAATTTATATTTCGGTTTGAAATCGCGTGCTTTTTTATTGTCCCTTTTGAAAAAAAAAATATATATATACAAACCAGTGAATAAGAAATAACAA